TAAAGCACTCATGGTATCATTATGAATGTACAAGCCAAAACTGTGAAAACCTAGAAATATACATACCCAGTTAAGGTGGGATATGATTGCATCGCGGTGTCTAAGGACGCGATCTAATAGATCGTTGTATCGAGTAGTTGGATCATAGTCTCTTACCATAAAAATGGCTGCATGTGCAGCAGCACCAACTATTAGAAATCCGCCAATCCACATGTGGTGTGTGAACAAGGAAAGTTGTGTACCATAGTCAGTAGCTAGGTATGGATAGGGGGGCATAGCGTACATATGATGAGCTACAACAATAGTTGTAGAGCCTAGCATAGCTAGGTTAAGAGATAATTGAGCATGCCATGACGTTGTTAGGATTTCATAGAGACCCTTATGGCCTTGTCCTGTAAATGGGCCTTTATGAGCCTCCAAAATATCTTTAAGTCCATGACCAATACCCCAGTTGGTCCTATACATATGACCAGCGATCAGGAAAAGAATAGCAATAGCTAAATGATGGTGCGCAATATCGCTCAACCATAGGCCACCGGTTATTGGATCTAGTCCTCCGCGAAAAGTAAGAAATTCTGCGTATTTGGACCAATTCAAGGTGAAAAAGGGGGTTGCTCCTTCGGCAAAACTAGGATAAAGTTGAGCCAAAAGGTCACGATTCAAGATAAATTCATGAGGAAGTGGTATCTCTTTAGGATCAACCCCAGCGTCAAGAAATTGGTTAATCGGTAAAGATACATGGATTTGGTGTCCCGCCCAAGAAAGAGACCCAAGTCCTAATAACCCCGCTAAGTGGTGATTCAACATGGATTCTACATCTTGGAACCAGGCCAATTTGGGAGCGGCTTTGTGATAATGGAACCAACCAGCAAAAAGCATTAACGATGCAAAAATCAATGCACCGATTGCGGTACAATAGAGTTGTAACTCACTAGTTATTCCAGATGCTCGCCAAATCTGAAAAAAACCGGAGGTTATTTGGATTCCTCGGAAACCCCCGCCTACATCACCATTCAAAATTTCTTGCCCTACTATTGGCCAAACTACCTGAGCACTGGGTCCAATGTGAGTAGGATCGCTTAGCCATGCTTCATAATTGGAAAAACGGGCACCGTGGAAGTACATGCCACTCAACCAAAGAAAGATAATGGAGAGTTGACCGAAATGAGCACTAAAGATTTTTCGAGAGATCTCCTCCAAATCACCGGTATGACTATCGAAATCGTGAGCATCAGCATGTAGGTTCCAGATCCAAGTAGTAGTATCGGGGCCCTTAGCTATTGTTCTTGAGAAATGCCCGGGTCTGGCCCATTCCTCAAAAGATGTTTTTACAGGATCCCTATCCACAACAATTTTAACTTCTGGTTCCGGCGAACGAATAATCATTAAGTCCTCCTCTTTCCGGACAAGACATACAAAGAGACCCGCCAACTGTCTTTTTAGTGAATCTTTGAAGGATAGATATTATGATTAGTCCTTTTCTTTACTATCTACCGCCCTTCTATTTTTTTTTAGTTATTCACTGGAGCAATTATATATTGAAGTCAATCCGAGGCAAGTGTTCGGATCTATTATGACATAAGGATTAGGTGCCTAACGGACATTGGTTATCCTGGAAAATTATTTCCCAATGTAACAAAAAAAGATTGTTTTTTACGTTTTAATTTAAGAAGCTAGTGTATTTTTTTTTTTTTAGGGTATAAGCCCTACATCTACTTTCCTTGAGTGAGCATAATATAAATCGATTCCAAATTCCAAGAAACTCATTAGAATTATTCAAAAAATCGTCCTTTAGGTAGGAATATTTAGATTGTCCCCTTTTATTTACTTTATTACCTCTGTTCTAGAGCCTATCCCTATTGTTTATCCTTATGAAATAGGATATAAAATCGAAATGATATAAAATCGAAGGTAGAAGAAAGGGATATAATGAAATTCTTGATTCGATCTTCCTACCAAAATTATTTGATTAATGGATCAACAACCAAACCGCCCATTTTATGAAAATGAAGAGTGGTCTTATTCAAATTCAAAGCGCTTCGTAATCTTCAACCAGTTCTGTGCTTCAATATAATTTCCCGGAGTAAGCGCTATAGCTTGTTTCCAATACTCAGCAGCTTGATCAAACCAAGCTTCCGCAATTTCTGAATCGCCCTGTAAAATGGCCTGTTCTCCTCGGTCGGAATAGGCAGTTCCTTCCCCTAGAACCGTACTTGAGAGTTTCCTACCTCATACGGCTCAGAAATTGCTATCTTAATTTCCCCTATCTTAACTGAATTCGATTTCTCAAAAATCGATCCAATTTCTTCTTGGGTTAAGCAGAAGAAGTTAATTACCTAAGTTTCAAACCCTAATTTTGATCCATAATCAGTCTGATCTTTTCTCCCACCTTCAGAAGAATGAAGCATAGATAGACCCATATCCTTCGTTCGAATTTTCTGAAAGGTAACTATCTCGGTTTCGTGTCTTTCATATATGAAATTTCTATAGAATCCTTGAAAAAGACTTTTTCCCATAAGAAAGAAAAAAGAACTTACTATCTTTGGGATCTGATACTACACCGCTGCTTAATCCTTTAGTGGATCGGCTCTATTACATAAGCGGATTCCTAAATTATGCCTCATATCATGGTATAATTAAGCAGTTTTTTTTAGTTGTATCGACCCAGTCGCTCACTAATTGATCTTTACGGTGCTTTCTCTATCAATTTGAGACTTTATCCATAGAGTAGTAGTATAGGCTCGACTTTCTTCTTATTTTGATTCTCGTGAAGTGTTCTTCCTTCCTACAGCTGATAGGGGAAAATCATTGTTTTGACGATCCCTATGTAGAAAGCCCTTTTTCTAGTATTTACTAGAAAATTGCATCTTTTTTTTCTTCTTTCTTTCTATAGTGGAGATAGTCGCACGTAATGACAGATCACGGCCATATTATTAAAAGCTTGCGGTAAGAAGGGGTTTCGTTCTAGCGCCCGGAAATAATATTCCAAAGCCTTTGTATGCTCTCCATTGCTTGTGTGTATAAGGCCGATGTTATATAGTATATAACTTCGATCATAGGGATCAATTTCTAGTCGCGTAGCTTCATAATAATTCTGCAAAGCTTCCGCATAATTTCCTTCGGATTGAGCCAACATCCGTTACGGTCGTTCATTCTATTCAAAAAATCTCCGTTCCAAAACCGTACATGAGGTTTTCATCTCATACGGCTCCTCCCTTCTTTCTGTACATAGTACTAAGCAAAAAATCTATAGAATGAAAATAGAATTAGTTCCATCTCATTATGGACCGAAAGGGGCTGGTATTTTTCCAAGAAATCTCTAGCCAACCTTCCCCCAAGAGGTTTTTCTTAACACCAATGAATTCTTTTAATGCTAGAGGAAAACGATAGCTCCAGGAATTTCTTTGTTCTCAACGCCTCCTATTTAGAGGAATTAGCCACTTCAACGACCTTTGATGGTTATAAGGGTATCCAACGTACAAACCTGATGGTTGTTTGCTATCCCAACCATTCTTCCCAACCCTGATACCGATCAGGAAAGGGTTAATTTCTAACAAAGTTTTTCTCTTGTTGATTCCTATTTCGAGGTGTAGTGCTTTTCTCCCCTATGCTGCCTATTGGTCCTAGTAGAGTAGGATTAGCCTGTAATACAGAACCTATCCTGTAGGTGTAACCTTTCGCTCAATACTCAAATCTACAATTGAAGCATCTAAGGCCGGCATCAATCGAGGATACACGACAGAAGGAATTGTTAGTTCAACTCACCTCCCCCAAGCGTGGGTTTCCTTTACTAATTTTGTTCTCTCTATGCGAACCCTCTCTTTCTCGTAAGACTGAGATGTAGGTAGGCCTAAAAAAAAAAGAGTCAAATCGCACCATCTCTATAATAAGTAAATGCCCTTTTTTCCCCTGAGGTTGTCGGAATTATTTGCAATAAAATATTGGCTACAATCGAGGAGGTCTTATCAATGAAATTTCCATTTATACGGGATCTAGGCATAATTCCCAATCCATTCTATATAGAATTCTTTTCATTCTATCACAAAATAACATAAAAACTTATAAATCGCTCCATATGCTCTAAATGGATAAGAGAGGTATGGATTTTCCACTCAGCTCAAATTGTCTCCTTTTCCTTCTGTTTGGACAAGAAGAGATATGAAATATTTGACTAAGATTGGATTTCATTCCACTTTCCTATTTCTCAACAACAACTTCTGTCATCAGCTATTTCGCGTTTTCAAAGTCATTAATTATCCCATACTCTTTTTATTTAGATTGTATGGCGTAACATACCTTATGCAAATAGAATTCTAGGGTTCCTTGGTTCCTTTATTTTCTTATGGAATAATAAGGATTCTTCTATTCTCTTTTTATTTGGGTTTTCTCCAAAGAAAACCTTTTGTTTTGAGGGAGCGGAATTCCTAGTAAAAAAATAAAGGATCCTTACACTTAGATAAAAAAAAGAATTTTTCCAATAGAGCCATGGAATCCCCGAACGGTTGTGGCTGTACCTGTACTGCAGGAATACGAAAACTCGCTATTCACTCAGTTTATTTTCCATAATAAGATTATGTAGGAGAGATGGCCGAGCGGTTCAAGGCGTAGCATTGGAACTGCTATGTAGACTTTTGTTTACCGAGGGTTCGAATCCCTCTCTTTCCGTTTCTCTTAATTCATCAACGTTACCGATCACAATGTATCAAATCAAATAACAATTTATTTGAGCAATAATACCTTTATTTAATAGAATTCTCTAAAGCAAATTACTTTGGTATGTAAAATATAACAAAAAAGAAAAAAGATCCTAAGGTTAATCTATTTCTGCTAGGTGAATGGGAAAATACGAATTAAGAGCCTTAGGTCGATTTAGTTCGGGGAAAGGGGAAGGGAAAAAAAATTCTATGAACCTTTCCTTTTGCGTTAAGCTCAAGTCTGACGAGAGTAATATTCTACAACTAACAACTCATTTATTTTCAGACCGACCCACTTTCTATCTAGGATTTTTTGTACTAGTCCTTTATATTGCAATGTATCAACCGTCAAATGCTTTGGCAATTTGCCAGGATCGGATGAAGCAATAGAATTTTGAACCAGACGTTTTGATCTTTGGTTATCCTTCGTAGTAATAATATCTCGGGGTTTGCAACGAAAACTTGGTATATCAACTATACGACCATTAACTAAAATATGTCTATGATTAACTAATTGCCGGGCCTCAGGAATGGTTGAAGCCATACCCAATCGAAAAACAATATTATCCAAACGCATTTCAAGTAATTGTAGTAAAACTTGACCTGTTGACTTTTTTGCTTTTCCAGCGATATGTACATATCTAAGTAATTGTCGTTCTGTCAGACCATAATGAAAACGCAATTTCTGTTTTTCTTGAAGACGGATACGATATTGCTCTTTTTTCCCAGAATGGAATTTCTTTTTTAGATTACTTCCGGATTTAGGCGTTTTTCTAGTGAGTCCTGGTAAAGCTCCCAGACGGCGTATTTTTTTTAAACGAGGTCCTCGATAACGGGACATGAAGACTCCTTTTTTTATTGAAATTCCATTTTACACAATAAATTTCACTGTATTTACATTACGGAATACATCGAAATTAAAACTGAATTAAACTAAAGGATAAACAGAGTAAAATCTACTAAAGTACCACAAAAAATGGAATTTCATCAACATCTGAATTTTTTGTATATATATTATTTATTTTACTGTTTTGTATCTAGCAAAATTGTAAGGTAGAAACGACATAATGGACTCTGGATTCTCCATTTAATTCGGAGAAAAAAAAAGGGATTCTTGTTCATGGAACATCAATAGAGAAAAAAGCCGACTATCGGATTTGAACCGATGACCCTCGCATTACAAATGCGATGCTCTAACCTCTGAGCTAAGTGGGCTTATATAACAGAAATAGTGTAACAAATAGAAATATATATAGGAAATCTGTAAAATGGCAGATCTTAATTATTAATCTTAGTTATTAACTAGTTCGAAATTGGAAATTCTACTTAGAAAAAAAAAATAAAAAAATACTAGAATTTCATAAAGATAAAGTTAGCTTGATATGCTTAACTAAACGATATTCTTAAATAGGATTATAGAATTTAATAGGATTATAGAATTTATTGAACTTTCTTTTTATTTCTCTAACTCGCAAATCCTTTTTTCTAATAGAATCTATTCCAATTTCTATATTGAATTTGATTTCAGATATTTTCAATTTGATATGGCTTGGACGAATAATCTAATACATAGAAAAGAATAATCTATATGAATAATAAAGAGAAAATGCGAATCTCTTGGCATTTTCATTTGAGCATTATATACATTTTTACTTTTTTTAAAATATTTTGTTTTTTTTTTATTTGTTAATAATTTAAGGATTAATATTTCACTAAGGAAAAGAGAGAATCATAACAAATGAAATTTCTAATTCTGATTAGAAAAAAAAAAAGAATGAATATCAAGCGTTAAAGAATGAATATCAAGCCTTATAGTATGATTTTGAATATTCTAAAAAAGGAAAGAAGGGGGTGGGGGAGAGAAAAACTTTTGGATATACTGATTCCGATTGAATTGCAAATATATCAATGGTAGAATCAATTCAATTCTGAATTGCAATAAGCGGGGTCTCTTGAATAGAGACGAGCTGCTAGACTACGTCGAATAATGAATTCAATGATTCAAAAAAAAAACTAAGAGATGTAGGAAATTACACAAGGAATCCATGTTTCAAAGAAAAAAAGGACAATGGGGATATGGCGAAATCGGTAGACGCTACGGACTTGATTGTATTGAGCCTTGGTATGGAAACCTGCTAAGTGGTAACTTCCAAATTCAGAGAAACCCTGGAATGAAAAATGGGCAATCCTGAGCCAAATCCCTTTTTTGAAAAAACAAGTGGTTCTCAAACTAGAACCCAGAGGAAAAGGATAGGTGCAGAGACTCAATGGAAGCTGTTCTAACGAATCGAGGTGTAATTACGTTGTGTTGGTAGTGAAACTCCCTCTAAATTACTAAATTAGAGAAAGAAAGGCTTTATACATCTAATACACACGTATAGATACTGACATAGCAAACGATTAATCACAGAACCCATACCATAATATAGGTTCTTTATTTATTTTTTAGAATGAAATTAGGAATGATTATGAAATAGAAAATTCTGAATTTTTTTAGAATTATTGTGAATCCATTCCACTCGAATATTGAGTAATCAAATCCTTCAATTCATTGTTTTTGAGATCTTTTAAAAATAGGATTAATCGGACGAGGATAAAGAGAGAGTCCCATTCTACATGTCAATACTGACAACAATGAAATTTCTAGTAAAAGGAAAATCCGTCGACTTTATAAGTCGTGAGGGTTCAAGTCCCTCTATCCCCAAACCCTCTTTTATTCCCTAACCATAGTATTTATCCTCTTTTCTCTTTTATCAATGGGTTAAAGATTCATTAGCTTTCTCATTCTACTCTTTCACAAAGGAGT